GGGCTGGAATCTACACATTGATTCTTTTTTTTTCGCAATTTTTGTTGAACCGTATGCATCAAAAGGTGCATGTACGGCTCTTAAGGGATACAAATTTTATCCTAATCAACCGACTTTATCGAGAAAGATTACTTTTTTTAGGCCAAGAGGTTGATAGCGAGATTTCGAATCAACTTATTGGTCTTATGGTATATCTCAGTATAGAGAATGATAACAAGGATCTGTATTTGTTTATAAACTCTCCTGGCGGATGGGTAATCCCCGGAGTAGCTATTTATGATACTATGCAATTTGTGCAACCCGATGTGCATACAATATGCATGGGATTAGCCGCTTCAATGGGATCTTTTATCCTGGTCGGCGGAGAGATTACCAAACGTCTAGCATTCCCTCACGCTTGGCGCCAATGAGTTTTTTAAGAACAAAAAAAAAAAGACTATGCCTTCGCCATATGAAATAGGAATATTAAGTAATAATAGCATGGCACTTCGAATTCGATATGAGAAATTTTTTTTTTCAAAACATTAGATTATATATCGAAAGAGTAGTATGAAATTAGTATAAAATAAAGGGTATTCTCGATTTTTTCTTATTTATCGGTGACCATTACCATTTCAGCGTCACAAACTTTTTTGTTTTAACAACAGAAAACTTTTAACAATATTTATGTTATTGTTATGAAAGAGTACGAAAAAAAAAAAAAGAAACTTTGGGATTGCTGAATCACAGACGAGAGAAATATATAAAAAGCAACGGAGCCATCATAGTATTTTTTAACTGCTCCGAAAGGAAGGATGGTAATTGGATCATTTCCCGATCTGAATCGGATAAACCCTATATCTATATTTTTTTCTCTTTCTTCGATGGAAATGGAAGGTAAAGTGAATTCCATTGTATAGCCGTATGCAATGTGCAAAGGATGCCTGTACGGTTGCTCAATTCTATCTTTCTTTTTTTATTATTCTTTATCTCTTCTCCTCACCTCATCATGCGAGATAGAGGAACCATTTGTTATATTATCAGGGTAATGATACATCAACCTGCGAGTTCTTTTTATGAGGCGCAAACGGGAGAATTTATCCTGGAAGCAGAAGAACTACTGAAACTGCGCGAAACCATCACAAGAGTTTATGTACAAAGAACGGGCAAACCCTTATGGGTTGTATCCGAAGATATGGAAAGGGATGTTTTTATGTCAGCAACAGAAGCCCAAGCTCATGGAATTGTTGATCTTGTAGCGATTGAATAAAAAAAAATAGCATTAAGTTGACGAAAATCGCCGATTTGAGATTTTATCTTCTTACTTATTAACGGGTTTACTAATATTCTATTCATCTATTAAATAGAGAAGTAATTCATAATCATCCGGTTAGGATCGATCTAAACCAGCCCATTTATTATGTATACGATTCAACATGCCAACTATTAAACAACTTATTAGAAACACAAGACAGCCAATCAGAAATGTTACGAAATCCCCCGCTCTTGGGGGATGTCCTCAGCGTCGAGGAACATGTACTAGGGTGTATGTGCGACTCGTTCAGATCACCATTGGGAGAAAAAAGGGAAATCCATTTTCCAGTATCAATGATCAGTACTAGTCAATAGTATAAAATGGAAGGAAGAAGGCCATTCACTATCTATATCTATATATCGAAAACTAAAAAAAAAAGATCTATTCAATTCTCTTCTATTGTATATGAAATTTATGGTTTCCGATGAGAAAACATTCCTCATTGGTAACAAATAGTTATCCATTAAGCGGGGAAATCCTATTTTCAAAGCCGAAATCTTATGCCTATACTCTTGCAAAAACGGACTAAGAGGGTCAGCTACCCAGCCAATCTTCATAATTAAATACCGTTACTGTATAGGTAGATCTCGTTGTGAAAGACCTATTACTAGATAATTCATGGGTAGAGCCAAAGAATTTGAACTGTGCAAGTTGCTAATAGCATTGATTAAATGAAATAAGGGACTCCGGTGTATAGAGAGGACCTCACCGTTTAAGACATAACCATAGAAACGATGGAATCCACTATTTCGTTATTCATTTCTATTTATTACTTTTTTCTGTTTTTTGATACCTAGTATCAATACTCGTTTCGAGGTGAAATGCCTATAAAAAAAGACAAATTGTGGTTGGGAAGGTTATAGTAGCAAAAGCCATTGGAATTTGTATTTTATACATTGGAAGAATCCGTTTTGTTATTAATAAACTAGGAAAAGAATAACTGAAAGAAAGGAAATCAATTAGTTATTCATGAAAGTTTCATTTATTCAATGACTAGAATTAGACGAGGATATATAGCTCGGAGACGTAGAACAAAAATTCGTTTATTTGCATCAAGCTTTGGGGGGGCTCGTTCAAGACTTACTCGAACAATTATTCAACAGAAAATAAGATCTTTGGTTTCGTCTCATCGAGATAGAGATAGGAAAAAGAGAGATTTTCGTCGTTTGTGGATCACTCGGATAAATGCAGTAATTCGCGAGAATAGAGTATCCTATAGTTATAGTAGATTAATACACAATCTGTACAAGAGACAGTTGCTTCTTAATCGTAAAATACTTGCACAAATAGCTATATTAAATAGGAATTGTCTTTATATGATTTCTAATGAGATCATAAAATAAAAAAGGAAATTGTAAGGAATTCGTCAGAATATTTTAAATGGAGTTCGCTGGAGAATGAACTCCGGGAAGGTAGAGTAGAAATTAGTATGATAAAGAGAATATGATAAAGTCGCTCAAAATTAAATGAGCGAATATGTCCAATATCCAATAAAAAAAGATTTCTTCTTCTTCCCCAATTTTTTTTCTTACAATTTTTCGAACAAAATATCAATCTGTGTTTGAGTTCGGATTTGAATTTGAATTTGGGTTCAATTGAGGAGTAAAGTAAGTCTACTTTTTTTTTTATTTATTTAGGGTTCTAAGACCAGTAGCTCCGGAGGTCGACTCGCTTCTTTCAAATTGTTTCTCATTATTAAGAAAAGGTAACAAAGATAAAATACGAGCTTGTTTTATAGCAATAGTAATTAATCGTTGTTGTTTTAAGGTTAATCTATTTACCCGTCTAGATAATATTTTTCCTTGTTCACTAATAAATCGACTAATTAAACTCATGTTTCTATAATCAATTCGATCCCCCGATTGGATCGGGGGCAAACGCCTACGAAAAGATCGCTTGGATTTAAGAAAGAGTCGCTTGGATTTTTCCATGGTTTGTTTATTCCTTATCCCCAAAATCCTATTTCAATCTGATCCAAAAAGATTTTGAATTCAAAATATAGGATTTGATTTGGCTTTTTTTTTTAGTTAGTTAAATTATGTTAACTAGAATATATAGAATAATATGGTATATATAGAATATGTCCTTTTCGTGTTCCTTGTAAGAGTGACACACAGGCACTTGATTCGAGTTATTTCTTTATCTCCCCGTGAATCGTATGTTTGTAACAATAGGGACAGAATTTTCTCAATTCCAATCGACTAGGCGTATTGTGTCGATTCTTTTGAGTAATATATCTGGAAAGACCCCTTGATTCCTTATTAAGACCGTTTCGAACACAGTTGGTACATTCTAAAATAACCGTTACTCGGACATCTTTACCCTTGGCCATGAACCTCCTTTGCGTTTTTGATTCAACCAACTCTTCTACTTTCCGCGAAAAAAGAAATAAAAAAAATAAGAAGTAAAACAACAAACTAATATTTAGGTATATTTTGAATCGAATTCGATTCAATGTGCAGTATTTCATTAAAAGATCTTGTATGATCTTCTTGCCCTAGACACATTTCTGTTCTCACAATATTATTTCTAAATGGAATTGGAGACTAAACCCGAATTTTGCCGAGGTTGAATCTACTTTTTTATTTCTCTTTCCTCCTTTCTTTATTATACTTCTACTTATTATATTGTATTGAATTCTATTTTATCTAAAAAAAAAAAAAAGAAAAGAGGGGGAGGGATTAGTCACAAATCTTTTGATTCTATCTCTAATCTTCTTCACCCCTTCCCATGTCAATAACTAGAATGAGAAAAAAGGGAATGTCAACGCATCCGGAAATAAACGATTGATCTCTATCAAAAGACCTGCTAAAGCCCCAAACCATAGAGTACTTAGTACCGGTGCCACGGAAAGATATGTTTTTAGATCTCGCATTTTAAATCCTCCTTCTTTATTCTTTTTATTTATTATATTATTTATTGTAATGCCTAATGGTAATCCATATATGATCCGATATAATATAACTATGTAAGTAGTTAAGGACCGCTTGTATTTGTACACGGAATTCCTAATTCCAATTGAAATTTACAATGATTCGGTAGATAAGATTTTCCTTTTCTTAAAACCGAAAAAGACGTCCCTTCCGACTGAGCATTCCCAAAAAATATTCTTTTTTTTTAGTTATTTTTTACGATGGGTTTCAGATTCATGTGTATATAAGCCTTCTATTATTATTATATGTTACATGAGAATAAAAAAAAAATGTCAAGATAACTTGGATATATCAATGGAAAAAATAAGGATTTTGAAAACAAGACAGGGATTCTATAAAATGACACTGTAGACCAATTGAAAGGGATGTAGCGCAGCTTGGTAGCGCGTTTGTTTTGGGTACAAAATGTCACGGGTTCAAATCCTGTCATCCCTACCTATTACTTCTCGTCTGAGCAGTAACGAGGGATTCATTGAAATCGATTAAAATCAGGCATACATAATCTTTATTTTATTATATCATATTCTATATGATAGTCTTATGCATACAAGATGTATTCGGGTTAGAAAAAAAATCCTTTTTTTAGTTTTAGCTAGTGTGATAATGATAAGAAGATAAGAAAGCGCTCTTAGTTCAGTTCGGTAGAACGTGGGTCTCCAAAACCCGATGTCGTAGGTTCAAATCCTACAGAGCGTGATTCCAGTCTTGGTTAGGTTAGTCCGAAAATTACACTTAAATAATTGAAGAGTAATCTTAATTTGACCTCCTTTGGA